TATCCCGTCCTTGTCTTGTATCCTCTTCCTTTGGTTTTATATGCCTATTGTCTAGTGCTAGGAATGGGATAGAAGTAATGAATTCCATACATCCCGAAAAAGTAGTATAAACAAAGCAAGCAGAGGTATTTACAGAATTTTTTGATCATACATATTTAATTGTATTGATTGACAAGAATTCCGCGCTTTTTACCAACTTGATGGTAAGGAATCTCTGGATCTAGAAATTCATTTCGAATAATTGAACCTTTTCAAACTGTTTCTTTTTAAGAACCAAAAAAATTTGTGCCAAAATAACAGATGCCAAGAAGAACAAAAGGCCTTGGACGCGTAATGGATCTTGAAGCACTATTTCTGCATCTCCCTGACCAAACCCCCCTACATTAGGATTGCTTGTTAATGGTTGATCAAGCTTGATGGATTCACCCTCTGAAACAAGAAGTTCTGGTCCTGGAGGTATAATATCAACCACTTGGTGTCCATCCGATGCATCAACTATGGTTATTTCATATCCTCCTTTTTCTTTACGTACTATTCTGCTTACTATACCCGCGGATGTAGCATTATAGACCGTATTGTTACTCTTGCTCCCATCAGGATAAATCTGACCCCTTCCCCGGTTCCCTCCTACATATATGGGATATTTTAAGAAGTGAACATCTTTCTTCGTAGCAGGGTCGGGGGAAAGAATGGGAAAGACGATTTCGCTATATTTCTGACCTGGAACAGGACCTATCACAAGAATATTTCTTTTATTGGGACGATAACTCTGAAAAGACAGATTTCCTATCTTTTCTTTCACCTCGGGAGAAATACGATCGGGAGGGGCTAATTCGAACCCCTCGGGTAAAATAAGAACAGCCCCTACATTCAAAGCCCCTTTTTTACCATTAGCAAGAACTTGTTTCAGTTGCTTATCATAAGGAATTCGAACAACTGCTTCAAATACAGTATCGGGAAGTACAGCTTGCGGAACTTCAATATCCACAGGCTTATTAGCTAAATGGCAATTGGCGCATACAATTCGCCCAGTTGCTTCTCGTGGATTTTCATAACCTTGCTGCGCAAAAATGGGATACGCATTTGAAATAGATGTTCGAGTTATTACATATATCATGATCGATACAGAAATAGATCGAGTCATCTGTTCCTTTACCCAAGAAAAAGTATTTCTATTTTGCATGATCCAATCATTGATCCAGAAATTTCTACAATAAATTAGATAGGTGGCTAGTATAGTTCCCTATCTGCGAGTCTGCCATTGTACCGAAATAATTCTACTAAAATAGGACGAATACCTTGAAGAGGTAGAAGTATAAAGAAAATAAGTAAAATGCTTTCTTTATACGCGAAGAAAAATTTTGATTGATATCAGGAGATCAAATAAGTTCTTCATTCATTCATTGAATGATAAATGACTACGAGCGAAGGAGATACGCGATTTAAAAAACGGAAGATCCAATATTTCACAATTGTATCTAGAATAACTGGAAAAGTGGAAACAAGACCAGATATAATTTGATCGTTATGAGCCAATCCAAAATCATTGTAGATCGAACCAATCATTAGTTCCCAACCGTGGGTCGAGTGAAATCCGATCCATAAATCAGTAACTAAAAGAATCGAAAAAGCTTTTATTGTGTCACTTAAGTTATAGAAGAATTCCTGAACCCAAGAATTAAGAATGACAAGCTTTTCATTACCCAGAATAAAATAACCACTTAGAATAGCGAAACAGATTATATTTGTCGAAAAATGCAAAATGATATGGAGATGATATTCATTGTGTGTTTTGACCAATTGTATCGTTTCCTTGTGTATTCCTATACGAAACTTTTGTATATGTGTCTCCGGGTATTCTTTTATCATTTCGTCCAACAAGAAGAGTTCTTCTAATTCTAGGAATTTTTCTAGAACATTTTTCTCTTGAATATCATTCAAAAAAGTTTCGGATTGCCTAGTATTCCACCAATTAATAATCCAAGGTTCCAGACTTTTTTGAAATGAGAGAGAGACCCACCAGGGCAAAAATACTATAGATGCAAGATATGGGAGGGAAGTCAATGCTTTCTTTTTTTTCATTTTTTATCTGTGAATTGGTAATGAACTGCTTCATTTGTCAACTCTATCTGATCTGATATTTCTCTAAAGCACGAGTTCTATAACAAGGTATCGAACCTATGGATCTATTCTATTCCTATTTTTGTATAATAATTTAGTCCTTAGATCTAGAAGGAATATAGAAATAGAATAAAGGCCCCTTTTCGGATGAAAAAAAGAAAATTTACGAAATAATAAATAATATAATAATATATATATATATTAAGTATATATATATAGTATTTTAGTTTAGGATTTCGGGATATCTCGATTGGGCAAATTCGAACGAATTTCATCTTCATTTGTTCCTTTCGATAAATACTCGAAAAACCTACTCGAAGTAACGAATATTATTCGGATTTCAAGACGAAAAACCCTCCCGGATCAATTCCATTAATTTTTTCGAAATGTTGTACCGTCTAACCATAGCGCAGGAATACGGTATCAATTCAAAATCTGAGGCCTAACCTAAAAAGATGAATTCTGTATTACGAAATACATATACGGTTTTGGTATAGAAAAAAATTTCCTCTTATTGTTTATTATATTTATTATAGTTGTTCCATATACGTTCTCCTACTTTTGTTTTATTCTATGCGGGTTGTTGTGCCAACGGACCGAGGAAACAGAATCTAACATGTTTTGCTCAAATGAATATTCTGAGGAAACTTCAATTGTATTAAAAAGGAAATTAGCAAGCTCCTTCCATTATGCGGAGAAAACATTCATTCTTCGTTCGGTTCATTTCAAAATACTTCAATTGGTACGCGCAAGAAATAGGCCAATTCCGCCGCTTTTTGCTCAATTTCTCGTGGAGTCAAATTCTCATCAGTACGAGTTAAGGGAATGGTTCCTTGGCCTCTGATTTCCATATAAAGAATACGACGAGGAAAAAGACCTTCTTTAACCTCCATTCTGATTGATTGGATATCTTTCATAAAGAAACGAAGGAAGATGCGACGATTTATTCCGGGGAATCCCCAACGAAAAATACACATTATTCCTTCTTTTCTATCAAATCGGTCATAACCACTACCGACATTCCATGAAATTGTGCACCACAAATAGGAACTAATGAATAGACCCGCGATCCCATAGAAAGACATCACGATCCCTTGTGGAAAAAAAACGATTTGCTGAGATGGAAATCCGGGTATCAGATTCCTACCAAGATAACTGGAAGTTCCAACCACTAAGAATCCTAATGAACCTAAAAAAAGGATACAGGCCCAGCAAAAATTACTTGCTTTTCGAGACCCTGTTATAAGTTCTATCCATATATGTTCTGATCGCCAGTTCATACTATACTAGATCCCGTTGCATTCGATTGGAATTGAGAAAAAAATTTGACTTTACTTTTCTTCTTGATGCCGAAGTAACTTTCATCAACTAGCACTATTCTGATATGAACCATTAGGAGTAATTGGTTAGATACATTGACTTTCTATTATAAAAATATTCGCCGAGCCTTTTTAACCAGATATGCCCGCATATAACTGCATTTATGCAGATATCATGCATTCGCATGCATAACAGTTCTTTCATTTGTGTTCGGAAAAAGCCACATATCGTACCATATTACACTAAACAATTTTCGGTACCAAATAAATATCTGTATTATGATTCAGTGTTGAAATAAATTGATGAAATTTGGTCCCATCGGATCTAGACAATCTTATTTTTTTGGACATGAAGAAATAAAGAAGCCATTGCAATCGCCGGAAATACTAGACCCACTAAAGGGACAAAAATAGAGGGTAAGTTAAGATCTGTCATAGAATGGGTACCTCGATTTAATATTTGTACCTATTATAAGGATATCTTATGATAAGTATATCTATTATAAACTATTATAAATAATATTAAGTAGTTAATAAGTGCAAGGAATGAGAACTAAATGAAGTGTACCTATTCATCTTTCTACACGAATATGTATGATATTCCGCTTTAAGAAATTTTATTATTCTCCCATCCTTATATTCTTTCTATCTATCTTTCTAATAAAATAGAAAGTTTTTTATTAAAATTAAAGAGTTTATTATAATATAAGTTCGCGACTCTAACTAAACTAATTCAATCCAACAAAAAAGGATTCCTAGTAAAAAATGGGAGTTCTTGGTAGACATAGTAGACATAGAAATCGCTTCTATTCTATATTTATTTTCATTTTATTTCGATATTTTTTTTTTTTGAATTTTTATTCAAAGGAAAGAAACCATGGAGCTGAAATAACTCACTCAGAACACCTTTTAAAAGATTACGCGGTACGATTGGGTCGAATAAGCCCTTATGGAATGAATACTCAGCCGCTTGTGAACCGTCAGGTACTGTTTTATTCAATGTTTGTTCAATCACTCTTTTACCCGCAAAAGCAATGTAGGCATTGGGTTCAGCAATAATAACATCTCCCAACATACCAAAACTGGCAGTTACTCCACCAGTTGTAGGAGATGTAAGAATTGATACATAGAATAACTTTTTATTTGATTGATAATTATATGAAGCAGAAGATATTTTAGCCATTTGCATCAAGCTCAAACTTCCTTCTTGCATGCGTGCTCCTCCAGAAGCACACACAATAATGACAGGTAGAGATCGATTAGTAGCATACTCGATCAAACGGGTGATTTTCTCGCCTACTACAGATCCCATACTACCCCCCATGAACCGAAAATCCATAACCCCAATTGCTATGGGAATACCATTTAGTTGACCTATGCCTGTTTGAACAGCTTCAGTTAAACCTGTCCTTCTTTGATAAGAATCGATACGATCTCTATAAGGTTCCTCCTCGGAATGAAATTCAATGGGGTCCGTGGAGACCATATCTTCATCCATAGGATCCCAAGTGCCCGGATCAATCAAAAGTTCGATTCTATCTGAACTACTCATTTTCAAAT